GCTAGCGTAGCTTAATACAAAGCATAACACTGAAGATGTTAAGATGGGCCCTGAGAAGCTCCGCATGCATAAAGGCATGGTCCTGACCTTATTATTAGCTCTAACCCAACTTACACATGCAAGTCTCCGCAACCCCGTGAGTATGCCCTTAATCCCCTGCCCGGGGACGAGGAGCGGGCATCAGGCACAAATTTTTAGCCCAAGACGCCTGGCCGAGCCACACCCCCAAGGGAATTCAGCAGTGATAAATATTAAGCCATGAGTGAAAACTTGACTCAGTCAGGGTTAAGAGGGCCGGTAAAACTCGTGCCAGCCACCGCGGTTAAACGAGGGGCCCTAGTTAATAATACGCGGCGTAAAGGGTGGTTAAGGAAAGCATAACAATAAAGCCGAATGGCCCTTTGGCTGTCATACGCTTCTAGGTGTCCGAAGCCCAATATACGAAAGTAGCTTTAATAAGGCCCACCTGACCCCACGAAAGCTGAGGAACAAACTGGGATTAGATACCCCACTATGCTCAGCTATAAACCTAGACGTCCAGCTACAATTAGACGTCCGCCCGGGTACTACGAGCATTAGCTTGAAACCCAAAGGACCTGACGGTGCCTTAGACCCCCCTAGAGGAGCCTGTTCTAGAACCGATAACCCCCGTTAAACCTCACCACTTCTAGCCACCCCAGCCTATATACCGCCGTCGTCAGCTTACCCTGTGAAGGCAATAAAAGTAAGCAAAATGGGTACAACCCAGAACGTCAGGTCGAGGTGTAGCGTACGAAGCGGGAAGAAATGGGCTACATTTTCTACAATAGAACACTACGAATATGCAACATGAAATAGTGCTTGAAGGAGGATTTAGTAGTAAAAAGGAAGCAGAGTGTCCTTTTGAACCCGGCTCTGAGGCGCGTACACACCGCCCGTCACTCTCCCCTGTCAAAATGCAATACAGCTACCTAACAACAAAGCGCTGACAAGGGGAGGCAAGTCGTAACATGGTAAGTGTACCGGAAGGTGCACTTGGATTAAATTCAGGGTGTGGCTGAGTCAGTTAAGCATCTCACTTACACCGAGAAGACATCCATGCAAATTGGATCGCCCTGAGCCAACCAGCTAGCTTGATTATTTACGTAACATAACAATATTCATAACAGAACATGGCCTAACACCATAAATTAAACCATTTTCTTGCCCGAGTACGGGAGACGGAAAAGGCTCAACCCAAAGCAATAGAGAAAGTACCGCAAGGGAAAGCTGAAAGAGAAGTGAAATAACCCATATAAGCAAAAAGAAACAAAGACTAAACCTTGTACCTTTTGCATCATGATTTAGCCAGCACCCTCAAGCAAAGAGACCTTTAGTTTGAAACCCCGAAACCAGGTGAGCTACCCCGAGACAGCCTATGTTAATTTAGGGCTAACCCGTCTCTGTGGCAAAAGAGTGGGAAGAGCTCCGGGTAGAAGTGACAGACCTACCGAACCTGGTGATAGCTGGTTGCCTGAGAAGTGGATAGAAGTTCAGCCTCATACACCCCGAACCAAAGAATATACTACTAAGGTATTCAGGGAAATGTAAGAGAGTTAGTTAAAGGGGGTACAGCCCCTTTAACAAAGGATACAACCTTTACAGGAGGATAAAGATCATAATATATAAAACACACTGTTCTAGTGGGCCTAAAGGCAGCCACCTAAACAGAAAGCGTTAAAGCTCAGACAGAAGGAAGTTTATTATACCGATAAAAAATCTTACTCCCCTAATTATATTAGGCCAACCCATGCCGACATGGAAGAGATTATGCTAAAATGAGTAACAAGAAGACCTGCTCTTCTCCCAGCACAAGTGTAGACCAGATCGGACTAGCCACTGGAATTTAACGAACCCAACCCAAGAGGGTAGTGTGAATAATACAGACCTCAGGAAGAACTCACAGCAAAACAATCGTTAACCCCACACTGGAGTGCTATTTTTAAGGGAAAGACTAAAAGAGGGGGAAGGAACTCGGCAAACACAAGCCTCGCCTGTTTACCAAAAACATCGCCTCCTGCAACTATATTGAGTATAGGAGGTCCAGCCTGCCCAGTGACTACGGGTTCAACGGCCGCGGTATTTTGACCGTGCAAAGGTAGCGCAATCACTTGTCTCTTAAATAGAGACCTGTATGAATGGCTAGACGAGGGCTTAACTGTCTCCCCCCTCCAGTCAGTGAAATTGATCTATCCGTGCAGAAGCGGGTATAATTATACAAGACGAGAAGACCCTTTGGAGCTTAAGGTACAAAATTCAACCACGTTAAACGACTCTGTAGAAAGCAAGAACTTAGTGGCGGATGAAATTTTACCTTCGGTTGGGGCGACCACGGAGGAGAAAGAAGCCTCCGAGTGGACTGGGCTAAACCCCAAAGCTAAGAGAGACATCTCTAAGCCGCAGAACATCTGACCAAGAATGATCCGACTGAAAGGCCGATCAACGAACCAAGTTACCCTAGGGATAACAGCGCAATCCTCTCCCAGAGTCCATATCGACGAGGGGGTTTACGACCTCGATGTTGGATCAGGACATCCTAATGGTGCAGCCGCTATTAAGGGTTCGTTTGTTCAACGATTAAAGTCCTACGTGATCTGAGTTCAGACCGGAGCAATCCAGGTCAGTTTCTATCTGTAGCGCTACTTTTCCTAGTACGAAAGGATCGGGAAAGAGGGGCCCATACTTAGAGCATGCCCCGCCCCTAATTGATGAAAACAGATAAATTAAGTAAAGGGAGGGCCAAAACCCCTGCCGTCCGAAATAAGGACATACTGGGGTGGCAGAGCATGGTTAATTGCGAAAGGCCTAAGCCCTTTAAACCAGAGGTTCAAATCCTCTCCCCAGTTTATGCTAAACACTCTAATGAGCCACCTAATTAATCCCCTTGCCTATATTGTTCCAGTCCTATTAGCTGTGGCCTTCCTAACCCTTCTTGAACGAAAGGTGTTAGGCTACATGCAATTGCGAAAAGGACCCAATGTGGTAGGGCCCTACGGACTGCTACAACCCATCGCCGACGGCGTCAAATTGTTTATTAAGGAACCCGTCCGTCCCTCCACCTCATCCCCTTTCCTCTTTCTCGCAACTCCTATCCTTGCACTGACCCTAGCCATAACGCTATGAGCACCCCTACCCATACCCTACCCCGTCATTGACCTTAACCTCGGCGTTCTGTTTATCCTAGCCCTCTCAAGCCTTGCAGTGTATTCCATTCTGGGGTCAGGCTGAGCCTCAAACTCAAAATATGCGCTAATTGGGGCCTTGCGAGCAGTGGCTCAGACAATCTCCTACGAAGTAAGCCTCGGGCTTATTCTCCTTTCAGTTATTATCTTTTCTGGGGGCTACACCCTGCAGACGTTTAATACAGCCCAAGAAAGCATCTGATTATTAGCCCCCGCATGGCCTCTGGCCGCGATATGATATATTTCAACCCTAGCAGAGACTAACCGAGCACCCTTTGACCTAACCGAGGGTGAGTCAGAACTTGTCTCAGGCTTCAACGTAGAGTACGCCGGGGGGCCCTTCGCCCTATTTTTCCTGGCCGAATATGCGAATATCTTGCTTATGAATACCCTGTCAGCCGTGTTGTTTCTAGGCACATCCCATTTTACAGGCATGCCCGAGCTGACAACAATTGGTCTCATACTTAAAGCCTCACTCCTCTCAGTTATATTCCTATGAGTACGAGCCTCCTACCCCCGGTTCCGGTATGACCAACTTATACACCTCGTATGGAAAAACTTTCTTCCCCTCACGCTAGCCCTTGTCTTATGACACATTTCCCTCCCTATTGCACTTGCGGGACTCCCCCCGCAACTGTAGCCTAGGAACTGTGCCCGAATGCCCAGGGACCACTTTGATAGAGTGGCTAATAGGGGCTAAAATCCCCTCAGTTCTTAGAAAGAAGGGGGTCGAACCCATGCCCAAGAGATCAAAACTCTTAGTGCTTCCTCTACACCACTTTCTAAGATGGGGTCAGCTAAATAAGCTTTCGGGCCCATACCCCGAAAATGACGGTTAAAATCCCTCCTCCATCAATGAATCCCTATGTACTAATAGTCCTATTATCCAGCCTGGGACTGGGAACTACCCTTACCTTTGCTAGCTCTCACTGGTTATTAGCTTGGATGGGTCTAGAAATCAACACCCTGGCAATTGTCCCCCTAATAGCGCAGCACCACCACCCCCGTGCAGTAGAAGCAACCACGAAGTACTTCCTAACCCAAGCCACCGCAGCAGCCATAATCCTGTTCGCAAGCACGACAAATGCGTGAATTACAGGAGAGTGGGATATAAACAACATGTCAAACCCCATTGCCAGCGCAGTAATTATTACCGCTTTGGCGTTAAAAATTGGCTTAGCACCCATACATTTCTGGATGCCCGAAGTCCTACAAGGATTAGACCTTTTAACAGGGCTGATTCTCTCGACCTGACAGAAGCTTGCACCGCTTGCCCTTATTATCCAAACAGCCCAAGCCATCGACCCCCTACTGTTAACAGCCCTTGGACTAATATCAACCCTCGTCGGAGGATGGGGCGGCCTAAACCAGACCCAGCTGCGAAAAATTCTAGCCTACTCCTCAATTGCCCATATGGGCTGAATAATTATTGTTCTGCAGTATGCCCCCCAACTCACCTTGCTCGCACTGCTGACCTACATCTTTATAACATCTGCAGCATTCCTCACCCTGAAAATTTCATCCGCCACAAAGGTCAGCACTCTCGCAGTAGTTTGATCAAAAAGCCCTATCTTAACCACAACCACTGCCCTAGTTTTGCTATCACTGGGAGGGCTACCCCCGCTTACAGGTTTTATGCCAAAATGGTTGATTCTGCAAGAGTTGGCAAAGCAAAACCTCCCCCTCACTGCCACCATTATGGCCTTGGCCGCCCTTCTCAGTCTCTACTTTTATTTGCGGCTTTGCTACGCCATAACCCTCACCATCTCCCCTAACACTACTGCCGCCACTACCCCCTGACGTGTCCGGACGACTCAGGCGTCTCTACCCCTAGCCTTGTTTACCACAATAGCACTTGGTCTTCTCCCAGTGTCCCCAACCATTGCGATGCTGGTTACCTAGGGACTTAGGATAGCATCAGACCAAGGGCCTTCAAAGCCCTAAGCAGAAGTGAAAATCTTCTAGTCCCTGATAAGACCTACAAGAGTCTATCTTGCATTTTCTGATTGCAAATCAAATGTTTTTGTTAAACTAAGGCCTTTCTAGATGGGAAGGCCTCGATCCTACAAACTCTTAGTTAACAGCTAAGCGCTCAAGCCAGCGAGCATCCATCTACTTTTCCCGCCGTTAGCCGAGAAAGGCGGGAAAAGCCCCGGCAGGGTATTATTCTGCGTCTTTGGATTTGCAATCCAATATGTTCTCCACCACGGGGCTGTGATAGGGAGAGGACTTAAACCTCTGTCTTCGGGGCTACAACCCACCGCCTAAACGCTCGGCTACCCTACCTGTGGCAATTACGCGCTGATTCTTTTCTACAAACCACAAAGACATTGGTACCCTTTATCTTGTATTTGGTGCCTGAGCCGGGATAGTGGGGACTGCCCTAAGCCTCCTTATCCGAGCCGAACTAAGCCAGCCTGGGTCACTTTTAGGTGATGATCAAATTTATAATGTCATCGTTACCGCCCACGCCTTTGTAATAATTTTCTTTATAGTCATGCCAATTCTTATTGGGGGGTTTGGAAACTGACTCGTCCCACTAATGATTGGTGCACCCGACATAGCATTCCCACGAATAAATAACATGAGTTTCTGGCTCCTTCCCCCATCATTCCTACTGCTATTAGCTTCTTCTGGAGTTGAGGCCGGCGCTGGGACGGGGTGAACAGTATACCCACCCCTCGCAGGCAATCTTGCCCATGCAGGAGCATCAGTAGATTTAACAATCTTCTCACTCCATCTAGCAGGTGTATCATCAATTTTAGGTGCAGTTAACTTCATTACCACAATTATTAATATGAAACCTCCAGCCATCTCCCAATATCAAACACCCCTCTTTGTGTGAGCCGTACTAGTAACGGCTGTCCTTCTCCTCCTCTCACTACCAGTTCTAGCTGCTGGAATTACAATGCTTCTTACGGATCGTAATCTTAATACCACATTCTTCGATCCGGCAGGGGGAGGAGACCCAATCCTATATCAACACTTATTCTGATTCTTTGGCCATCCAGAGGTTTATATTCTCATTCTACCCGGATTTGGTATCATTTCACACGTCGTGGCCTATTATTCCGGTAAAAAAGAACCATTTGGCTACATGGGGATAGTTTGAGCCATGATGGCCATTGGCCTCCTTGGGTTCATCGTCTGAGCCCACCACATATTCACTGTTGGGATGGACGTAGACACCCGTGCCTATTTTACGTCCGCAACAATGATTATTGCTATTCCAACTGGTGTAAAAGTATTTAGCTGACTTGCCACGCTCCACGGGGGCTCTATCAAATGAGAGACCCCTATGCTATGAGCGCTAGGATTTATCTTCCTTTTTACAGTAGGGGGGTTAACAGGAATTGTGTTAGCTAATTCATCGCTTGACATTGTTCTCCACGACACATATTACGTAGTCGCTCACTTCCACTACGTACTATCAATGGGTGCCGTGTTTGCCATCATGGCAGCCTTCGTCCACTGATTCCCACTCTTCTCAGGGTACACGCTAAATGATACTTGAACAAAAATTCATTTTGGAATTATGTTTATTGGCGTAAACCTTACATTCTTCCCACAACACTTCCTAGGTCTGGCAGGAATGCCACGACGGTACTCTGATTACCCAGACGCCTATGCCTTATGAAATACGGTATCATCTATTGGATCACTCATCTCATTAGTGGCAGTAATCATGTTCCTATTCATTCTCTGAGAAGCTTTCGCCGCCAAACGGGAAGTATCCTCAGTAGAGCTAACCATGACAAACGTAGAATGACTCCACGGCTGCCCTCCACCATATCACACATTTGAGGAACCAGCATTTGTGCAAGTTCAATCAAACTAACGAGAAAGGGAGGAATTGAACCCCCATGTACTGGTTTCAAGGCAGTCACATAACCACTCTGTCACTTTCTTATAAGACATTAGTAAAATGTGCATATTACATCACCTTGTCGAGGTGAAATTGCAGGTTAAACCCCTGTATGTCTTAAGCCCAAAGCTTAATGGCACATCCCACACAACTAGGATTCCAAGACGCGGCATCACCCGTTATAGAAGAACTTCTTCACTTCCATGACCACGCCCTAATAATTGTACTCTTAATTAGCATCTTAGTACTCTATATTATTGTTGCAATGGTCTCCACCAAGCTTACCAATAAGTATATTTTAGACTCCCAAGAAATCGAAATTGTATGAACAGTCCTACCAGCTGTTATTCTAGTTTTAATTGCTCTGCCCTCCCTTCGTATTTTATATCTTATAGACGAGATTAACGACCCCCATCTAACAATTAAAGCTATAGGACACCAGTGATATTGAAGCTACGAATACACCGATTATGAAGACCTAGGATTCGACTCCTATATAATCCCAACTCAAGATCTCACCCCGGGCCAATTTCGACTCCTGGAAACAGACCACCGAATGGTAGTTCCAATAGAATCACCAGTTCGTGTCTTGGTATCCGCAGAAGACGTACTACACTCTTGAGCCGTACCATCCTTGGGTGTTAAAATAGACGCCGTGCCCGGGCGTTTAAATCAAACTGCCTTCATTGCCTCACGCCCCGGTGTATTTTACGGACAATGCTCTGAAATCTGTGGAGCCAACCACAGCTTTATGCCTATTGTAGTTGAGGCTGTGCCACTGGAACACTTCGAAAGCTGATCCTCATTAATACTAGAAGACGCCTCACTAGAAAGCTAATTATTGGACAAAGCGTTGGCCTTTTAAGCCAAAGTTTGGTGACTACCGACCACCTCTAGTGAAATGCCTCAACTCAACCCCAACCCTTGATTCGCAATTCTAGTATTCTCATGAATCGTTTTCCTCACTATCATCCCAACTAAAATCTTAAATCATACAGCACCAAACGAACCGGCACCAATAAGTGAAGAAAAACATAAAACTGAACCTTGAAACTGACCATGATAGTAAGCTTTTTCGACCAATTCGCAAGCCCATCCTTCCTGGGAATTCCACTTATTGCCGTTGCAATTGCACTGCCATGAGTGCTATTCCCAACTCCACCATCTCGATGAGTTAACAATCGACTTATTACTGTCCAAACATGGTTCATTAACCGATTTACCAACCAACTTATGCTGCCATTGAATGTAGGAGGACATAAGTGAGCACTACTACTGGCCTCTTTAATAGTATTCCTTATCACTATTAACATGTTAGGCCTTCTCCCATATACCTTTACACCTACCACACAACTATCCTTAAATATAGGACTCGCTGTGCCACTATGGCTCGCTACAGTAATTATTGGTATACGAAACCAACCAACGGTTGCCCTCGGACACCTTCTACCAGAAGGAACCCCTATCCCCCTAATCCCCGTACTAATTATTATCGAAACAATTAGCCTGTTTATTCGACCACTAGCACTGGGGGTCCGACTTACCGCCAACTTAACCGCGGGTCATCTGCTGATTCAACTTATTGCCACAGCCGTATTCGTATTGTTGCCGATAATGCCAACAGTGGCGATTCTGACTGCTGCCGTGCTCTTCTTACTAACGCTTCTAGAAGTTGCAGTAGCCATGATTCAGGCCTACGTGTTTGTGCTCCTTCTAAGCCTCTACCTGCAAGAAAACGTTTAATGGCCCACCAAGCACATGCATATCATATGGTTGATCCAAGCCCATGACCACTAACCGGAGCCGTCGGTGCCCTACTAATAACATCCGGCCTAGCAATCTGGTTTCACTTCCACTCAGTAACACTAATAACTCTTGGACTAGTACTTCTGCTCCTCACAATATTCCAATGATGACGCGATATTATTCGCGAGGGGACCTTCCAAGGACACCATACACCACCAGTACAGAAAGGACTACGCTATGGTATAATTCTATTTATTACTTCTGAAGTGTTCTTCTTCCTAGGCTTCTTCTGAGCCTTTTACCATTCAAGCCTGGCACCAACGCCTGAGCTAGGAGGATGCTGACCCCCTACAGGAATCACTACGCTAGACCCATTCGAAGTCCCCCTCCTCAACACAGCTGTATTACTAGCATCTGGGGTTACAGTCACATGGGCTCACCACAGCATTATAGAAGGTGAACGAAAACAAGCCATTCAGTCTCTTGCACTTACAATTATTCTAGGACTTTATTTCACCGCCCTTCAGGCCATCGAGTATTATGAAGCACCTTTCACAATTGCAGACGGAGTATATGGCTCTACGTTCTTTGTAGCTACAGGCTTCCACGGCCTACACGTTATTATTGGATCAACCTTCCTGGCCGTGTGCCTTCTCCGCCAAATTCAATATCACTTTACATCCGAACACCACTTCGGCTTTGAAGCTGCTGCCTGATACTGACACTTCGTTGACGTAGTCTGACTATTCCTCTACGTATCCATCTATTGATGAGGCTCATATCTTTCTAGTATTAAAGTTAGTACAAGTGACTTCCAATCATTTAGTCTTGGTTAAACCCCAGGGAAAGATAATGAATTTAATTACAACTATTTTTATTATTACGGCAGCCCTATCATCAATTCTAGCAGTAGTATCCTTCTGATTGCCACAAATAAATCCAGATGCAGAGAAACTCTCCCCTTACGAGTGCGGATTTGACCCACTGGGATCTGCCCGACTACCATTCTCCCTTCGGTTCTTCTTAGTAGCAATTCTATTCCTCTTGTTCGACCTAGAAATTGCCCTTCTCCTCCCTCTACCCTGAGGGGACCAGCTTCATAGCCCAACCGGAACATTCTTTTGGGCTACCGCTGTCCTAGTGCTATTAACCCTCGGATTAGTTTATGAATGAACCCAAGGGGGCCTAGAGTGAGCAGAATAGGGAGTTAGTCCAAGAAAGACCTCTGATTTCGGCTCAGAAAACCGTGGTTTAAATCCACGACCCCCTTATGACACCAGTACACTTTAGCTTTAGCTCAGCCTTTATTTTAGGCCTAATGGGATTAGCATTTCACCGCACACATCTACTCTCCGCATTGTTGTGCCTAGAAGGAATAATACTATCTCTATTTATTGCATTAGCCCTATGGACCCTACAATTCGAATCAACAAGCTTCTCTACAGCCCCTATACTACTACTAGCTTTTTCCGCCTGCGAAGCAAGCACGGGCCTTGCACTTCTGGTCGCCACGGCCCGCACCCATGGCACGGATCGCCTACAAAACCTTAATCTCCTGCAATGCTAAAAGTACTAGTCCCTACCATTATATTATTCCCAACAATTTGACTAGTCCCCTCTAAATGATTATGAGCTGCTACGACTACTCACAGTCTTTCAATCGCCCTTATTAGCCTCACCTGACTTAAGTGGACATCAGAGACTGGATGAGCTACATCTGGGTCGTACCTAGCCACGGACCCCTTGTCCACCCCCCTCCTGGTGCTAACATGCTGGCTCCTCCCCCTAATGATTTTGGCCAGCCAAAACCATATTAACCCCGAGCCAGTAAGCCGACAACGCCTCTACATTACACTTCTTGCCTCACTGCAAACTTTCCTAATTATAGCATTCGGTGCCACAGAAATTATTATATTTTATATTATATTCGAGGCCACACTTATCCCGACCCTTATTATTATTACTCGATGGGGTAATCAAACTGAACGCCTCAGCGCAGGAACCTACTTCCTATTTTATACCCTAGCCGGATCCCTCCCGCTTTTAGTCGCCCTACTTCTCCTTCAACAGTCTACAGGGACCTTGTCTATACTGGTAATCCAATATACCCAGCCCATGTTACTAGACTCCTGGGGCCACAAAATCTGATGGGCAGGTTGCTTAATCGCCTTTTTAGTAAAAATACCGCTATATGGAGTACACCTGTGGCTGCCAAAAGCACACGTAGAGGCCCCCGTTGCAGGATCTATAGTACTAGCAGCAGTCCTATTAAAGCTCGGGGGGTACGGAATAATACGAATAATGGTTATACTAGACCCGCTCTCTAAAGAACTGGTTTATCCCTTTATTATCCTTGCGCTATGAGGCATTATCATAACAGGGTCCATTTGCCTACGACAAACAGACCTCAAATCACTGATTGCCTACTCCTCCGTAAGCCACATAGGCCTCGTAGCCGGAGGAATCCTAATTCAAACTCCATGAGGGTTTTCAGGAGCAATTATTCTCATAATTGCCCACGGCCTAGTATCCTCTATATTGTTCTGTTTAGCTAACACGGCTTACGAACGAACACATAGTCGAACAATAATTCTTGCCCGGGGATTACAAATGATCTTCCCGTTAACAGCAGTCTGATGATTTATTGCCAACCTGGCTAACCTAGCATTACCACCCTTGCCTAACTTAATAGGAGAACTTATAATCATTACAACCCTATTCAACTGGTCCCCCTGAACTATCGCACTCACAGGACTAGGTACGCTAATTACCGCCGGTTACTCTCTTTATATGTTCTTAATGTCTCAACGCGGCCCGTCGCCAGCCCACATTATGAAACTTGCACCCTTCCATACTCGAGAGCACCTATTAATAGCCCTTCATCTTATCCCGGTAATTCTCCTTGTGACAAAACCAGAACTTATGTGAGGCTGATGTTACTAGTAAGTATAGTTTAACCAAAATATTAGATTGTGATTCTAAAGACAGGAGTTAAAATCCCCTTACTCACCAAGGAAGGACAGCCATCAGTAAGTACTGCTAATCCTTATGCACCGAGGTTAAAGTCCTCGGCTTCCTTACGCTTTTGAAGGATAACAGTTCATCCATTGGTCTTAGGAACCAAAAACTCTTGGTGCAAATCCAAGCAAAAGCTATGAGCCTAACAGCCCTAATAATATCATCCTCACTTATTTTAGTCCTTGCAACCCTTGTATTTCCCCTATTAACAACATTAAGCCCCAATCCTCAGAAACCGGAGTGAGCGAGCACTCATGTCAAAACTGCGGTTAGCACCGCATTCTTTATCAGCCTGCTCCCACTTATAATTTTCCTCGACCAAGGGGTAGAGAGTATTACTACGAACTGACATTGAATAAACACACAAATATTTGACGCAAACATCAGCTTTAAATTCGACCATTACTCCCTTATCTTCACCCCCATTGCCCTTTACGTCACCTGATCAATCTTAGAATTTGCACTATGATATATGCACTCTGATCCTAACATGAACCGATTCTTTAAATACTTGCTCTTGTTTTTGGTAGCTATAATCACGCTTGTCACAGCAAACAACATATTCCAGTTATTTATTGGTTGAGAGGGGGTTGGGATTATGTCCTTCCTACTAATCGGCTGGTGACACGGACGGGCGGACGCCAACACAGCAGCCCTCCAAGCCGTCATTTATAATCGCGTAGGAGACATTGGACTAATTTTAGCCATAGCCTGATTCGCAATAAACCTAAACTCATGAGAAATTCAACAAATCTTCTTCTTGTCAAAAGACTTCGACATAACAATTCCTCTAATCGGACTTATCCTTGCAGCAACGGGAAAATCGGCCCAATTCGGCCTACATCCCTGGCTCCCTTCTGCCATGGAGGGCCCTACACCAGTTTCTGCCCTACTCCACTCTAGCACAATGGTTGTCGCGGGGATCTTCCTATTAATTCGACTTCACCCTCTTATAGAGAATAATCAATTAGCACTAACAATTTGTTTATGCTTAGGCGCACTAACCACTTTATTCACAGCAACCTGTGCCCTTACCCAAAATGACATCAAGAAAATTGTAGCTTTCTCAACATCCAGTCAACTCGGCCTGATGATGGTAACCATTGGCCTGAACCAGCCCCAGCTAGCATTCCTCCATATTTGCACGCACGCATTCTTCAAGGCCATGCTCTTCCTATGCTCCGGATCTATTATCCACAGCCTAAATGACGAGCAAGACATTCGAAAAATGGGGGGCCTTCACAAACTCATACCCGCTACTTCAACCTATCTTACAATCGGCAGCCTAGCACTAACGGGTACCCCTTTTTTAGCCGGATTCTTCTCAAAAGATGCCATCATTGAGGCCCTAAACACCTCTTACCTTAACGCCTGAGCCCTAACTCTTACACTAATTGCCACCTCCTTCACTGCAGTTTACAGTTTCCGTGTCGTATATTTCGTAACTATGGGCTCCCCTCGGTTCCTCCCACTCTCTCCTGTTAACGAAAACAACCCACTAGTAATTAACCCTATCAAACGGCTTGCCTGAGGAAGTATTGTTGCGGGACTTATTATTACCTCTAATTTCCTTCCATCAGCCACACCTATCATGACGATGCCTACTACCCTTAAGATGGCAGCCCTAATCGTAACTATTATTGGCCTCCTGGTAGCCATAGAACTTGCGGCCATGACCAGCAAGCAGGTTAAGATTACTCCAACAGCTTCTGCCCACCATTTCTCAAACATACTGGGATACTTTCCTGCACTAGTACACCGGCTCTCCCCAATAGCCAACTTGACCCTGGGCCAATCAGTTGCAACTAAGCTTGACCAGACGTGATTCCAAACCACCGGACCTAAAGGACTAGCCCTCACCCAAATAATAATGGCAAAAATGGTTAGTGATATTCAACGAGGAATGATTAAAACATACCTGACCATCTTCCTCCTAACCGTAACCCTGGCCATCCTCCTAGTTCTTATCTAAACCGCCCGGAGAGTGCCCCGACTCAGACCCCGGGTGAGTTCCAGTACTACAAGCAACGTCAGAAGCAACACCCAGGCACAGATGACCAGTATGGCACCGCCAAAGGAGTACATCATAGCCACCCCCCCAACATCCCCCCGCAACATGGAAAACTCCTTAAGTCCGTCGATGATTACCCAAGAACCCTCGTACCAACCCCCTCAAAGCACCCCTGCCATTAAGACAACACCAACCAAGTATACCAGTACGTAACCGGCAACCGAACGACTTCCCCAAGCCTCCGGGAATGGCTCAGCAGCCAAGGCCGCCGAATAAGCAAACACTACAAGTATCCCCCCTAAGTAGATTAAGAATAAAACCAAGGATAGAAAAGACCCCCCACAGCCAACTAACACCCCACACCCAACCCCCGCCGCCACCACTAATCCTAAAGCAGCAAAGTAGGGCGTGGGATTAGATGCAACAGCAATTAACCCCACAATTAAAGCTACCAGTAACAAAAACACAAAATAGGTCATAATTCTTGCTCGGATTTTAACCGAGACCGATGACTTGAAGAACCACCGTTGTAGTTCAACTACAAGAACAATAATGGCAAGCCTACGAAAAACCCACCCACTAATAAAAATCGCTAATGACGCGCTAGTCGATCTTCCAACACCATCTAACATTTCAGCAATATGAAATTTCGGATCCCTTCTAGGGTTATGTTTAATTACCCAAATTCTAACAGGGTTATTCCTAGCCATACACTACACCTCCGATATCTCAACCGCATTCTCATCAGTCACCCATATTTGCCGGGACGTTAACTACGGCTGGCTCATTCGAAACCTACATGCCAACGGAGCATCCTTCTTCTTCATCTGCCTATATATGCATATCGCACGAGGTCTATATTACGGCTCATATCTTTATAAAGAGACCTGAAACATTGGGGTAGTACTATTTCTTCTGGTTATGATAACAGCCTTCGTGGGCTATGTACTCCCATGAGGACAAATATCCTTTTGAGGTGCTACCGTAATCACGAACCTCCTCTCAGCAGTTCCCTACATGGGAGATACCCTTGTTCAATGAATTTGGGGCGGTTTCTCAGTAGATAACGCGACTCTTACGCGATTCTTCGCGTTCCACTTCCTCCTGCCGTTCGTCGTTGCAGGCGCAACCGTCCTCCACTTACTATTCCTACACGAGACAGGATCAAACAACCCAGCCGGGTTAAACTCTGACGCGGATAAAATTTCTTTCCACCCATACTTCTCCTACAAAGACCTTCTCGGCTTCGTAATCATGCTGCTGGCCCTCACCTCGCTGGCGCTATTTTCCCCCAACCTCCTAGGTGATCCAGAGAACTTTACCCCAGCAAACCCACTTGTGACACCCCCACATATCCAACCAGAGTGATACTTCTTGTTTGCATACGCCATCCTCCGGTCTATTCCTAATAAACTAGGCGGGGTTCTTGCACTATTATTTAGTATTCTAGTGCTAATAGTTGTGCCAATTCTACACACCTCAAAACAACGAGGACTAACTTTCCGCCCCGTGACACAATTCCTATTTTGAACCCTAGTCGCAGATATGATTATCTTAACATGAATTGGGGGCATGCCTGTAGAGCACCCATACATTATTATTGGTCAGGTCGCATCCGTCCTATACTTTGCACTCTTCCTTATCCTTATTCCACTAGCAGGGTTAATAGAGAATAAAGCATTGAAATGAGCTTGCCCTAGTAGCTTAGCCTGAAAGCATCGGTCTTGTAATCCGAAGATCGAGGGTTAAATTCCCTCCTAGCGCCCAGAAAAAGGAGATTTTAACTCCCACCCCTGGCTCCCAAAGCCAGAATTCTAAATTAAACTATCTTCTGATGGTGAGGTACATGATAGTGCAGCGTATGCACAATATCATGTATTGTGTTAGTACATATATATGTATTATCACCATTCATTTATTTTAACCTAAAAGCAAGTACTAACGTTCAAGACGTACATAAAGCAAATTGTTAAAATTCAAAAATATTTTATTTTAACCCGGGAAATAGATATTTCCCCTAGATATGGCTCTCACAATTTTCCTCGAAATATACAACTAAGATTTAGTTAAACCATCTTAATGTAGTAAGAGACCACCAACCGGTCCATATAAGGCATATCATGAATGATAGAATCAGGGACACAATCTGAGGATAAGGTATATTGTGAATTATTCCTTGTATCTGGTTTCTCTTTCAGGGTCAGAATTATGAAGTCCCATTATTACTCACTTTTCCTTGCATCCGGTTAATGGTGGAATTACATACTCCGCATTACCCCACATGCCGGGCATTCTTTTATATGCATAGGGTTTTTTTTTTGGTTGCCATTCACTTTGCATCCCAGAGTGCAGGCACAACTAATATATCAAGGTTGTACATTTCCTCGCTCGAGTTAACGTAGGTTAATTATTAAAAGACATAACTTAAGAATTACATATTACTCTCTCAAGTGCATAACATATACATCTCTTCTTCCAACTAACCCTTATATAGATGCCCCCCCTTTTGGCTTTTGCGCGACAAACCCCCCTACCCCCTACGCTCAGCAAATCCTGTTCTCCTTGTCAAACCCCGAAACCAAGGAAGGTTCGAGAACGTGCAGGCCACCGAGTTGAGATATGGGTTAGCCATCCGCATTATATATATATATATATGCATATCGCATTTACCCACCACAAAATTTTGCCCGAATATTTAGCCTAAAAAACTCTGCTGAGTTTTTAGGCAAATTCCTCAATGCTAAAAAATCCAACATAATTTGGCC